AAATTAACTGAGGGTAAGAGAAATAAGGGTTTGAGCCGTATTTTTCTCTTACCCTTAGCATAGCTCGCGAGGGCGATTTTCTTTCCTTATCTCCCCGTTTCTTTCTTGTCGTTTACATGCCACAGCCATTAGGAATAGAGAATCGCTATCAAAGAAAGGTCTAACTGTATGGAAGAATGATATGGATTCTTATTTGATCTATTGTGGTTCGTAAGATCGGTGCGTTGGGTGAAGGTACGGAAAGAGAGGGATTCGAACCCTCGGTACGACTAACTCGTACAACGGATTAGCAATCCGCCGCTTTCGTCCACTCAGCCATCCCTCCCTAAAGATAATTATAATTAGGAATATGTTACATTCCGCATGAAAAAAAGATTCCCAAAAGTCTTTCTTTCTCCTTCTTTCTTTTGATTAGAAAGATATGGAAAACTTTTTATAGCGATTCCGTGTAGATAAAATCAAAACTAAGAAAGATCTAATACAAAGAAAAAAAGAGAAAAAAACGAGAACTTCCTTGCTGTGATTTTCTTCGCAGGGCCCTTTTCTGTCCCCGGCCTGGCCCGGTCACTACCCAACCGGGCCTTTTTTTCTTCCAGCCAATTCTAGCGAACTTTCTCTTATTTGAAAACAAACAAAGCTTACTAGATTTTTGGAATATCTTTAAAGCATGACCAAAAGGACTCTTTCCATACTTACTAGATAACTTTATCGAACTTATTCGCTCAAAAGGACCCTTTCCTATTCATTTTTCTTCCTTTTTTCCTTACTTGACTGCTTTTCTAGCATAAAGAAAATCAAACTTTACACACCGCATTTTTATGTTAGGGTTTGAGCGCTTTTGGTAAGTCGTATCTAGCAACACTCTTCCCGAAAAAGAAAGGATCGCCCTTAGGTATTTATTTATTTAACTAAACCCTCTTCTCCGAAGCTCATCGGATTGATGCAAAACGGTATCGCTCGAATTCTCATGATTTTTGAGGATCCTCTCTTGATTGGCTTCCACCCAATTCCCCTGGTCGACAAAAGGCGCATTTGTAGATAATAATGTCATTGTAGCGGGTATAGTTTAGTGGTAAAAGTGTGATTCGTTCTAGTAACCTCCTTACTAGTTAAGGGGTCTTGCGGTTTAATTAATATTCCGAACCAAAAACTTTATTTCTTAAGGGGACTTAATCCTTTCCCTCTGAATAATACATTCGAGGAAAAAAAAAATTCTCGCGCTTTCTATCCAAAGGTCACTTAAAAATTGAAAAATTGGATTATGAACTTGCGAAACAAAATTTGGAAATTGGATCATTGAATGAGTATGAGTAAAGGGTCCATGGATGAAGATAGAAAAAGATATTTCTAATCGTAACTAAATCTTCCACTTTTTTTTGATTATTTGTCGAGAAAAACTGCAAGCAAAATAGCTATTAAATGATGACTTTAGTTTACTAGAGAGATCGCCCTATTATTTTAGCTCGGTGGAAACAAAATCTTTTTCCTATTCGGATCCTTTCAAACAAATAGAAATAGAGAACGAAGTAACTAGAAAGATTGGTTGAATCGCCTTCTTCTAGAGGGATCATCTAGAAAGCGAATCGTTTTGAATGTATTCAAACAAAAAAGCTGACATAGATGGTATGGATAGATTTTTTTAAGTTGGTTCACATGTTATCTTAGATCTAGAAATTTTTCCATGTTCCATAAAGGAGCCGAATGAAACCAAAGTTTCATGTTCGGTTTTGAATTAGAGACGTTAAAAATGCGGAATTGACGTCGACTATAACCCCTAGCCTTCCAAGCTAACGATGCGGGTTCGATTCCCGCTACCCGCTCTATATCCTCTATTATCTAGTCGACTTTGTTTCTGAATAAATCCCTCATTCATCATGGAAAATACAATTTCCAAAATTCTCTCAAAAAAGACTGAATATCATTCGATTTTTTTCGTAGACAAGGGGACGCTTTTAGACATTGTGGGTTTTGAAATACTATACAATCAATCGAAGAGGTGAATCTAATCAAAAGGGTGGAAAGGGCTTTCTTTTCTTTTAGAAAAGTGATTCTAGAATGCGAGGTCCAAGCACAAGAAACCAAGAAGTTTAGAAATAGAAACTCACCGCGGAAAGGAAAAATTTGCATTCGGTTTTTGGATCGTTTTGGCGACATGGCCGAGTGGTAAGGCGGGGGACTGCAAATCCCTTTTCCCCAGTTCAAATCTGGGTGTCGCCTGACTATTTCACATAGATAGTGATCTGTCTCGTTAGATAAAAAGGTCAACAAAAAAGAGTGGGCCTTAGTATTCCTAGCCTATTTTACTTGTCTTTAGTCTTTGCCGATTCAAAATCATAGAGCAATTTTTGAGAAGTGGATTTATTTAATCAGAATCCCTTTTTGACTCTGCACCATTGATGCCACTATTATTAGGGAGCAATAATCGAATAATTCTATCATAGAGATAGGGGACATAATTCACATGGATCTAGTAAGTCTCGCTTGGGCTGCTTTAATGGTAGTCTTTACATTTTCCCTTTCACTTGTAGTATGGGGAAGAAGTGGTCTCTAGAAGCACTACTAATTGAGTTGAGGAATCAAACTTTCTCAATTCTTTTCGAAATTGTTCTTTCTGCAATGCATTTTGCACTATTTAATATCAAGATCTCTTCATTTTTCAATTTCGAGTGAATTCTAGTGAAGGAATGGATTCTCGAAGAGTCAAACGATTCTTTCCGATTGATCGGAAGAACTAGATATCTCAAAGAAAAATAAAAGAAATCTAATTTTGGGCCCTCTTTTTTTTTTCATATAGAAAATGAATATCGATACTACAACTATCTACCAGGAAGCTAATATGGGAAATTGATCTAGAGTAAGCCTCTCGCTTTATTAGCCAGACTCCAATAACACTAAGATACAGTATGGTAAGAAAGAACTCAATGACTCTTTCTTACCATACTATCGAATCGCAGAGAAGACTTAAGATCAAGTTTAATTCAAAATAATTAATTATTTTGACTAACTGTTTTTACATAAATTATAAGTAGAAAAGCAGTAGGAACTAAAATGAAGAGTGCAGTAGCAATAAATGCAAGAATATTTACTTCCATAATCTCATCGTTTTTTACTTCACCATAATTCGGGATTTAATCCCCTAGAGAGAACCAATCTTGCCCCTGGAAATTCAATGCATAAATAACCTCTCGCCGAGATTGAATCGTATAACAAAGGGAGATCCTTTATACATACCGAATCCAAAAGTTCTTTATTTAGCATTATGTAACATTCTTTTCTCTTGTTTAGTTTCTATCACCTATCTTAGGTCTTCTTGGTACAATCATCAAATGTCGTATTATCTAATCTAGTTAGAAACCCCCAACAAAGAAGACAAGCACGGCGTAAAAAGATAAGCTCTAAACGCCTTTTTTTCATTCTTTGGAAGACGAAGAAATGGAAGAAAGCTGAGTCTCGGGAAAAAAATGGAATATTTCATCAAATTCACTATTTGAGTTAGTTTCATTTTCATGTCGAGTTTGTTCGTTCTTCGACAGGAACCGAAAAATCGAAAAACTAGTAAGGAAAAAGGATTCAATTCCATTATCAAAAGCTCAGTGTCCACTTTGAATACAATAGATTTGTAACCTTCCTATTTAGCACGAGGGGTGACCCAAACAAAAAAAGAGCCAGAAGGGGATATTTTGGTAAATTCAGTTTGTATTATACAAGAAACGAATTCCATCTGTGGAGATGGGCCCGAGAAAGAGATCGGACTTTGTTCCCTTACATGAATGGAAATCAATCCAAAAAGAAGACTCAGTATCTCTTGGAATCCTTCCTCTAAGAATAATGCTATCACCCAATCATTGGACTAATCTACATATGTCTTTCTCCACTCAATCGGTCCTCGTTGAAGTGACCGAACTGCGAAACACAAAAAGACTCTCCTGGGGGAATGAAATACTGTCCCAAGGCCTCGTTTTCATAGAAAGAGGAGCGGCAGATTGGTGTACTTATTCGATTCGTCGGGACTGACGGGGCTCGAACCCGCAGCTTCCGCCTTGACAGGGCGGTGCTCTGACCAATTGAACTACAATCCCCAGGAACTTCGGGATCTAGCAAAAATGTGATTCTTTTTTATTCCCCCGATCAGGTATTTCTGAAGAACAAGGGGGTTCTACCATGAGATGGTAGATTGGTGAATTTGTTGGGTCGAGCTGGATTTGAACCAGCGTAGACATATTGCCAACGAATTTACAGTCCGTCCCCATTAACCGCTCGGGCATCGACCCAGGAAGAATCACTTTTAGGTGTATTGGTTATCCCTGACCAACTTCTTTTCGTAGTACCCTACCCCCAGGGGAAGTCGAATCCCCGTTGCCTCCTTGAAAGAGAGATGTCCTAAACCACTAGACGATGGGGGCATACTTGCTCAACCACTATGATACTTCTTAGATGATACTTTTTCTATGGATCCTTCTTATCTGGATACTTCGTATATGGATACTTAGTATATATATGAACAAGTTTTTGAAATTGTCAATAGAATTAGGTAGGAAGAGATCCGACTTCTCCGTCAGTTTTTCCCGATTTGATATGCATTGTGGATTCATCATTCCTAGTCATGAATCATTCATTCTTTTCTTCATTTTATTTGGTTATAGAAATCTAGCTTCTAGGCATTTTCGAATTTGCTAATAAAATAAAGACAAAAATTGCACGAATACAAAAATAAAGGTAGGCTTCTTTGCGGGAGTGATTGGTCCGTCCGAAAAGAAAGCAGGGGGGGAAATGGCATTTCTGACACTCTCATTCTCATTCTCATTGGTACTAGGGACCAAACGAGAAATCTGGGCCTGGGGAATCAAGAAGTTATTGAAAATTCCTTTTTCTCTAAGAATGAAGTTTGGGGATAAGTAGAATCTCGTCCACATATGATTCAAAAAATAGCTTGAATCTATGTGGAATTCGTCGGTGGACATGTATCAATCAAGTTAAGTTTGACAAGTTAAGTTTGGTCG